TCTAATAGATTATCAAAAACTCTGATGATTCAATAGATTGTTTCAATATATTATTCATTAAATACATGTATATTATTTTATAATCGTTTCCTTCGCGAGGAGCTGGATGAGAAGAAACTCTCATGTCCGGTTCTGTAGTAGAGATGGAATTAATTAATAAAAAACCCTCAACTATAACCCCAAAAGAACCCGATTCCGTAAACACCATAGAGGAAGAATGAAAGGAATATCGTATCGAGGTAATCGTATTTGCTTCGGTAGATATGCCCTTCAAGCACTTGAACCCACTTGGATCACATCTAGACAAATAGAAGCAGGGCGACGAGCAATGACACGAAACGCACGCCGCGGTGGAAAAATATGGGTACGTATATTTCCAGACAAACCAGTTACAGTAAGACCTACAGAAACACGTATGGGTTCAGGAAAAGGATCTCCCGAATATTGGGTAGCTGTCGTTAAACCAGGTAGAATACTTTATGAAATGAGTGGGGTAGCCGAAAATATAGCCAGAAAGGCTATTTCAATAGCGGCATCAAAAATGCCTATACGAACTCAATTCATTATTTCAGGATAGGAATGTAGAACCAAAAGAAAGAGGTTTTTTGGATGAAAAAAAATTGCAGGTTTCTTTTTTTGTTTTGAATAAACAATATTTCTTTTTTTTTTTTTTACTTCACCCTTTGCTTTGCATTGAAAAAACAGATAAAAAATGATATGATTCAACCTCAAACCCATTTGAATGTAGCAGATAACAGCGGAGCCAGAAAATTGATGTGTATTCGAATCATAGGGGCTAGTAATCGACGATATGCTCATATTGGTGACGTTATTGTTGCTGTAATCAAGGAAACAATACCAAATACACCGCTAGAAAGATCAGAAGTGATCAGAGCTGTAATTGTACGTACTTGTAAAGAACTCAAACGCGACAACGGTATGATAATACGATATGATGACAATGCTGCGATTGTTATTGATCAAGAAGGAAATCCAAAAGGAACTCGAGTTTTTGGCGCAATTGCCCGGGAATTAAGACAATTGAATTTCACTAAAATAGTTTCGTTAGCACCTGAAGTATTATAAGATGAGCTGAGACCATAATAAAGTTTTTATAGTATTTGAATGAAATTTGATTAATTTAGTAGATTGTTTGGATCTCATGTATATGCCTTTAATAATTCAGAAAAAAAAAGAGCATGTGATTATATCAAAATTCAGGGACAACAAAAATCTTCGTTTATTATGAGTAAAGACACCATTGCTAATATCCTAACCTCTATACGAAATGCTGACATGAATAAAAAAAGAACAGTTCGAATACCATATACTATCATCACTGAAAACATTGTTAAAATCCTTTTAGGAGAAGGATTTATTGAAAACATGAGGAAACATCAGGAGAGCAACAAATATTTTTTGATTTTAACCTTACAACATAAAAGGAATAGGAAAAGGCCATATAGAACTCTTTTAAATTTAAAAAGGATCAGTCGACCTGGTCTACGAATCTATTCTAACTATCAACGAATCCCTAGGATTTTAGGCGGGATGGGGATTGTAATTCTTTCTACTTCACGGGGTATAATGACAGGCAGAGAGGCTCGACTAGAAGGAATCGGTGGAGAAATTTTGTGCTATATATGGTAATCTTTCTGATATCCGAATTATATACAGAACTTTTATATTTGTGAAAAAAAAAAGAGATAGAGAAAGGGTGAATTTCTAATATTACGCCTCCCACATTAGTTAATCCCTCAAGTGAAAGAACAAAAAAGGTTCATAAAGGTTTAATTTCTGAACCACTCCCCAACGGTATACTCTTGGTTCTTTTATATAATGAAAATCTGATTAAAGCGATTATGATTCAACCGGGGGGCGTAGAATTTATCGATTCTGAAACAAAGATGATTAGTGATTAGGTGGTTTTCTCCATTTTGCCATTCATTTCGTAGAGATACAACTCAAAATTCAAAATTTCAAGAAACTTATTTTCTTCCAATAAAGAAATTCAGAATTAAATGACAAATATGAAAATAAGAGCCTCCGTTCGTAAAATTTGTGAAAAATGTCGACTGATCCGTAGGCGAGGACGAATTATAGTAATTTGTTCCAACCCAAGACATAAACAAAGGCAAGGATAATTTTGAGAAAAAAAAGGGGGAAGAGAGGGGAGGATTCTAGAAATCTAAAGGACCCAACGTTCAAATATCAAATAAATAAATAAATAAAGGAAAGGATCTGTTTTGACATGAAATGGATATATCCATATATCTCTGACTTAGATTTATGAGATGATAAAATTATGGCAAAACCTATACCAAGAATTGGTTCACGTAAGAATAGACATATGGGTTCACGTAAAAATGCGCGTAGAATACCAAAGGGAGTTATTCATGTTCAAGCAAGTTTCAACAATACTATCGTGACTGTTACAGATGTACGGGGACGGGTAATTTCTTGGTCCTCCGCCGGTACTTGTGGATTCAAGGGTACAAGA